TCCTATTTTTCTTTCTTTCAGATTAATAAAAAAACCTTTCAAGTAGATCGAGGTAAGAAAAATACTTTGAATATCTTTTTTTATTTACTTTTTTTATCGATCTATCAGATTATTTAATATTGTATTGAATTTTTTTAAGAATAAGAGACTGTAAGTGAAAGTCTCTTTCTTGCATCCATTAATTGCCCGAAAATATCCTATGCATCAATATGAAAAGAAGATATTTGATACGCGAAGCCATGATTTGATGGATTTATTTTTCTAGAGATATATCATATCTTATAGAAATAATAGAAATAGAACTCAATCTTTTCTTGTGTTCGGAAAAATATTTAAAATAGAAATGACTTGTATGTTGAAACTTGGAATAAGACCTTCCGCGTGGAGGAAGGGAATAGCAATTTATTCTCTTACAGAACCTCTAGGAACAAGAAGATTTAATCGGAAATATCGATACATTTTTACCACATTTTTACGGAGTCGAAACGAAAGAAGTATTAAAAAAAATAAAAAAAAAAAAAAGATCCACTGTTCGAATTTGATCTCTATCCAATTTGAATATCAGAATAGTGGATATGGTTATGATTCAACGGGTTAGGTCCACTTACTTTTTTTATAATCTTTCCCATTTTTTTTTTGGAATAATACAAAATAGGAATATCCGACAATTCAAATAGAATTCTAGTTAGAAACTAGAATTCTATTTTCTAACTAGAATTACTTTACTATATTTGAATTTGAATTCATCAGAATGATAACTTATTAGAATTCGAATTCATAATTCCATTTGTTATTCTATGATTTCTTCGTTTTTTATTACAAATATCAACAATATCTCTCCTTCAAATATGAATAGAACTGCTGGAGTTTTATGAAAAAAAGTAAAAAGCCCCTTATCGGATTTGAACCGATGACTTATGCCTTACCATGGCATTACTCTACCACTGAGTTAAAAGGGCTCTGTTTGATTCAATTCTTGTCCTGAAAATATAAAGAACTAGCCAATTAGAATATATATACATAGATATTTTTTTTATCCGCATAGCGACTCATTAAGAAACAATAATTTTGATTTACCTAGTGAATAGAGTCTAATTAAAAAAATGGTTTATTGATATTAGATTTGATAAATATCAATGGAATGAATGAATTATTTAAAAACCTATTCAAATTCAAATTGAAGTCATCCTCATCATAACGAAATTCATTTCATTGATAACATATACCTACCAATTCACCAATTCAAATATTTCATCGAATCCTTGATAAATGAAATGGATTAAGTTTTCCCTGTCCCTCAACCAAATTCTTATTAAAAAAAAAACACATTTTTTTTAATAACTTGTTGATTCCTATCCTTCTTACTCGATTACCCGATTTCCAAATTAATTATAGTTTTTTTTTTTCCCGGCTTAGTGTAAAATAGAAAATAGAAATATACCTACCGAATCTTAAAAATGAATTAAAAATTTCTATAGAATTCTGAAAGATGGAAAGACCCTTCTGGTCAAATAATATCATTCCATTATATTGACAATTTCAAAAAAAACTGCTCATACTATTAACATAGTAGAATGGCGATCGGGCAACGAAGCCCCCATCGTCTAGTGGTTCAGGACATCTCTCTTTCAAGGAGGCAACGGGGATTCGACTTCCCCTGGGGGTAGGGTACTACGAAAGGAAGTTGGGCATGGATTATTAATAAAGACTGAAATGGATTCTTCCTGGGTCGATGCCCGAGCGGTTAATGGGGACGGACTGTAAATTCGTTGGCAATATGTCTACGCTGGTTCAAATCCAGCTCGGCCCAATAATTTGCTGATCCACCATGAAATGAGATAACCCATTTGTTATTCTCCGGAAATGCCCGATGCGCTCTGATACGGAAGAATAAAAATATGATAAATCTCTACTATAACTATAAACTATAATTTATATTAATTTTTATTTTATTTATTATTTTATATTATATTGATTTTTTTTTTTTCCGTATTATGTATCGTATTTTTTCCACAAATGCGGATCTTGCTAATGATCTATATTCATATCAGGATATAAGTATAAGTATAAGTAGAAAGTCTAAGGAAAGGATTCAAGTAAATAAACAAAAAAACTCTTTTTTCTTTATTTTTATTTTCATTGATTCATTTTTCGATCGATATTGGCAATAAAGAACCAATTGGATTACTTGCAATCCGTGTTGATCTCGCTAAAGTGCATATCCATATAGATATCAAATATGACATGTGAATAAATCAATATATGAATAAAAAAGTCCCGCCTCGGTCAGTTACAGCACAACAATTCGAATCTAAAAAGGAAAAAGAAAAAAGGGTTTGAACGAAATCGTAAGAAAATGATGGATGCTGTACGCTTTTTTCCCTGGGATTGTAGTTCAATTGGTCAGAGCACCGCCCTGTCAAGGCGGAAGTTGCGGGTTCGAGTCCCGTCAGTCCCGCGATATATACAAATCCAATAAAAAGACATCGATTCTCGTGTGTGAAAGGGAATACAAGTAACAAACATAATCTCATTCCTAACAGGCACCCTTTTTGAATTTAAGGTAAAGGTTGAATTTAAGGTAAAGGTCCCGACGAAGAAAGAAAAAACTCTTAAAAAAAAAAAAGAGAGGGAATTTTTAATTGCATCAGAAATAACATTTTGAAATTGGATATGGATAAAAGATCTTCCTATGTTATACTATTCAATTCTCGACGATGAATCGATTTGATAGCTCAGATATTGTTACTCATGATCATGATATTGATATATTGATCCGGTTTGATATCATCGAGATGTAATTTATACCGTTGATTTACCGACGAAAGATTTATCATCTTTTTCTTTATGGGATTCAATCCCGAGTTATTTATTGGAAATGAAAGAGAAATAAAACAATAGAGATTATGGAAGTAAATATTCTCGCATTTATTGCTACTGCACTGTTCATTCTAGTCCCTACTGCCTTTTTACTTATAATTTACGTAAAAACGGTAAGTCAAAGTGACTAATTTCTCATAATTTTATCAATGGAATGATTAAAAAAAGGATTTCAATTTCGGGCCTTACCTTAACCTTAGTCTTAAGTCTTAAATGAAATGGTCAGACTAGAATCAGCAAAATTCTATGAGATCCATTAAGTAATAATATGGTAGAAAGAAATAGATTATATTTCCTTTCTACCATACTATTTATCTATATCTGTTATTGTAGTGTAGAAAGTCTTGTTCTGTAAAAAGAGAGATTTTATATGGATCAATCATGTATCTTTCATATACCTATTCACATATACCTATTCATATGTATGTATATATGAGTAGAAATTCCATATATATATGGAATGTACATAGCAGCATAGCGTCTCAATTTTTTCTTTGTTTCATATATATATTTGATTTGTATTGGTTCCAATCAATCTGAAATAATCAAAAAGCAACTCTTATTCTTCCGCGTTTTTATATTTCTGATTATTTTCAATACCAATCCCAGTATTCTCATATTTAAAAAAATAATCAATTAATTCGAAATACTTAAAATCATAAAAATAGTTAAAAAAAAGATTTCAGAACCTAGTTATAAAATAAATTGATACAGTTTGATCCCTTAACTCAATTAGTAGTACCGTTAGAGTCCACTTCTTCCCCATACTACGAGAGAAAGGGAAAATGTAAAAACTACCATTAAAGCAGCCCAAGCAAGACTTACTATATCCATATAAATTTTGTCTCCTATCTCTATCAATATGAAGGAATTATTTCATTATTGTTCACTATTTCTTCTTGTACTATTCACTAAAAATACTATAAGAATAGTGGAATCGCCGGTACAGAGTCAAAAAGGGATTCTGGGCTAACACTATTGACAAAACGCTCCAAGAAATCCAATTAGAACATCTAACAAGTTCTTATCCGATTTCTAGTAGAATCGGAAAACATTAAGCATAAAAAAATATCTGGAGGACATCCTTGGAAGTATTAAGGGAATGAATGTTATTAAAAGGTAGCAATAATAAGACCTATGCTTTCTTTTGCCCCCCCATTTTATTAATTTTATTAAGTAAAAAGTAAAATAAGTAAAAATATAGAATCAAGACAGATTACTTTGCATACTCATACTATTCATCTCTTATTTCCATTTGATCTAATCCTTAGGGTTTAGGGTTTCCTGATTCGTTCTCTAAAACGATCGGAAGACAACCTATTCTTTGACTAGAGATTACCGAAAAGAAGGATTTTTTTCATTTTCGAATATATTTTCGATATTAATAATATAAATAATATAATATAAATAAAAAATAAATAATATATATAAATATTAATAATATATAAATATTAATAAAATATTAATAAATATTATTCAAATTATTAAAATAAATATAAAAATAAAGTATAAAAAAATAATAAATAAAAAGTAAGAAAACCAATTAGCTAGCCAATCTAACTAATCTAATATTGAATAAATGCGGGAGCGCTCATATATTTTCATGAGTCTGTATACAAGGTTTCTTCCGCCCCCTCTCCAATTAAAAAACTAAAAATGGAATTAGATTGATTAGATTCCCTATCCAATCTAATTCAAGACCCAGTTAGTAGACGGACACTACAGTAATAATGGAGTGAAAGGACTATCATTTCCAGATTTATCGATTCCTTTTCACTACTAGAATCTTTCCTTGAATCCGAGACGAAAAGATTTACAGCATTTTAGAGAATAAATTCCCTGATGCTTAGAATTTAGAATCAAACAAGTCTCAAGAGTCCTTTTCCCCCGCTTGCTTCTGCTGGAAAAAATTTCAAGTTTTCTATCAACAAAACGGAATAAACTATCTCAATTCTCTTGTCGATCAGGCGACACCCGGATTTGAACTGGGGAAAAAGGATTTGCAGTCCCCCGCCTTACCGCTCGGCCATGCCGCCAAATCGATACAAAATAAATACATGAGAATATCCCCCTTAAAAAGGAAGGGGGAGTTTTGATCTTCTTTTTTTTTATCTTAAATT